TGGACCCTTTTTTTTCAGTAGATTATCTCGGATAAAGGATTCATATTTGTTCTAGTTTTTTAGTAATAATGGAACAATTATATTTGTAGGAACAAAAAGAAGCAGATCTATTCTATACCCGATAAGTAACAACACGCAATGGTAGGGGGGTTGACCTACCCTATTTTTTTATATTTCTATAAGTCTTTCTATCAGTGAATGCAGACATATTCGTTTATCACTCAAAGGAGGACCTATTTGTAAAAACTTTACTTTATTTCATTTGGTCTGCCTTTTTTATTTATGATTTATAAATTAAATACAATATGATAAAGACAAATCATTTTTAACACAATAAACCCATTTTTACGTTTCCACATCAAAGTGAGATATACTGCTCCATTCTTTTTCTCCATTTTATGCCTATTGGTGTTCCAAAAGTACCCTTTCGAAGTCCTGGAGAGGAAGATGCATCTTGGGTTGACATATAGTGTGCGACTTGTCAGATATATTGGGTTATATGGGATTTCCCCAGTCTCTCCCCCGATCGAGATATACTCTCGTTCACCTCCAAAAAGATTGATTGAATCATCAAAAATTTGGAGCGTGAAGTGTAATGAAGTGCAATTAGATCGATTTTTTGGTTGAGGGTATCCAGATTACTATTCTAAATTTCGAATAATTTATGGTTGGCTTGGTTAGACCAATAAAATGAAGCATCTAGGCTCTGTTTAGAAAAAACCAATTGGTAATATATCTACGATTATACTACTTCGATCATATCATATATTTTAGTATTTGGCAGAAAACGTGAAACAAGAAATTCAGAAAAATAAAAGGGCGTTCGTAGCAAAAAGACGTGGTATTGCAGTATTTGTCCTATATGTGCAAATCCAAATCGGACAGATCTTTTCTTTACCCAGAGTGGAACAGAAACCTAAAAGAATTGAAGAAGCCCATTCAGAAACAAGAAAATTACATTGCGATTTTGATTCGATCTCGATGAAAACAATACATCAATGAAAAGTTAATTCAATAAGGTTAGTACTTTATCTATTTTATTATATTCTATCTATATTAATATAGATAGAATATAATAAAATAGATGAAAGGAGTCAAAAAAATAAAAAAGTCATATTTCTTGAAAAATGTAAGAAAAAAACCTTTCTTTTCTTTAAGAAGTTCGGAAAAGTCCATTGAAAAAGGAAAAGGGGGTTGAAATCTACACATTGATTCCTTTTTGCGATTTTTTGTGAACTGTATGCATCAAAAGATGCATGTACGGCTCTTAGGTGATAAAATTTTATCCTAATCAATCGACTTTATCGAGAAAGATTACTTTTTTTAGGCCAAGAGGTTGATAGTGAAATATCGAATCAACTTATTGGCCTTATGGTATATCTCAGTATAGAGGACGATAACCAAGATTTGTATCTGTTTATAAATTCTCCAGGCGGATGGGTAATACCGGGAATAGCTATTTATGATACTATGCAATTTGTACAACCAGATGTACAGACAGTATGCATGGGATTAGCTGCTTCAATGGGATCCTTTATTTTGGCAGGAGGAGAAATTACCAAACGTCTAGCATTCCCTCACGCTTGGCGCCAATGAGTCTTTTTTTTTCCTCAAATAAAAAGACTATGCCTTCGCTCTATGAATATTAAGTAATAATAGCATGGCACTTCGAGTTCGATATGCAATTTTTTTTTTTTCAAAATCATTCGATTATGTATCGAAAGAGTAGTATGAAAAAAGGGGTATTTACGATTTGATCTGATCTATCGGGAGCCTATTTCAGTGTCACAAAATTTTTTGTTTTGAGTTTTCACACCGGAAAGCTTTAAACAATATTTATTGTATAAAAATTTATGTTATGAAAGAATAGGAAATAAAAACAATTTTTTTATTTTATAACTATTTTGAAAAAAAAAAAGAAACTTTGGGATTGCTAAATAACAGACGAAATAATAAAGCAAGAGAGCCGTCATAGTATTTTTAAAAATACTCTAAAAAGGGAAGGATGGTTATTGGATCATTTACTGATCTGGGTCTATCAGACCCAGTATATTTTGTATTTTTTCGATCTTCAATGTAAATGTAGGGTAAAAAAAAATCAATTCCATAGTATAGCCGTATGCAATACGCAAAAGATGCCTGTACGGTTATTCAATTTTATCTTTTTTTTTTTTTATTTATTTATCTCTCTCGCACGATAGGGCGAGAGAGAAGAAACCTTTATATCATCAGGGTAATGATCCATCAACCTGCTAGTTCTTTTTATGAGGCACAAACGGGAGAATTTATCTTGGAAGCGGAAGAACTATTGAAACTGCGCGAAACTATCACAAGGGTTTATGTACAAAGAACGGGCAAACCTTTATGGCTTGTATCCGAAGACATGGAAAGAGATGTTTTTATGTCGGCAACAGAAGCCCAAGCTCACGGAATTGTTGATCTTGTAGCGGTTGAATAAAAGATTAACGTCAAGGAGTCCGCGCAAATACACGATTTGAGATTTTATTTTATCTTCTTACTTTCGTCTCCTTACCAGATTTAAGGGAATAGTTCTATTAAAATAGTTATATTAATTAATATTAATAGAATATATAAATTAAGTAATTCGTAAGCATCGGGTTCGGATTGATCTAAACCAGTTCAGTATGTATACGACTCACCATGCCAACTATGAAACAACTTATTAGAAACACAAGACAGCCAATTCGAAATGTCACGAAATCCCCCGCTCTTCGGGGATGCCCTCAGCGCCGAGGAACGTGTACTAGGGTGTATGTGCGACTCGTTCAAATCCATAGACTCAGACAAAAAAGAAAGGAAACAATTTATTCAAGTATCGGTGATCGGTTAAAAATCTATTAATAATATAATATATATATATTTCTATTGTGTATCAAATTTATGGTTTTAATTGGTGCCAACCCAATCATGCAATTTAGGATGAGCAAGGCTTCCCCATTGGTAGCAAAGCAAATGGTTACCTCTTAAGCGGGGAAAATCCTATTTCAATTAAAAAGCGGAAAGATTATGCTCTTATTTTTGCAAGAACGGACTAAGAGGGTCAGCTACCCAGCTAATCTTCATACTAAAATACCGTTACTGTATAGCTAACGTTCGTTGTGAAAGACCTATTATTAGATATTTCGTGGGTAGAGCCAAAGAGTATGAACTGTACAAGTTAACAATAACATTGATTAAATGAAGGGGGGGGGCTCCGGTGTATAGAGAGGACCTGGCCGTTTAAAAAGTAATCATAGAAACGATGGAACTCACCATTTCTTTATCTATTTCTATTTACTATGTTTTTTTGATACCTAGTACCAATACAATTTCTTATTTCGTTTCGAGGTTAAATGCTTAGAAATAAAAAGAAAAAAATCGTGGTTGGGAAGGTTATAGTAGCAAAAGCCATTGGAATTTTGATTTTATACATTGGAAGAATCTATTTTTGTTATTAATAGATTAGGAGGGGAGAAAAGAATAACTGAAAGAAAGGAAATCAAATAGTTATTCATCAAACAAAAAACAAAGTCTTATTTTATTTATTCAATGACCAGAATTAAACGGGGATATATAGCTCAGAAACGCAGAACAAAAATTCGTTTATTTACATCAAGCTTTCGCGGGACTCATTCAAGACTTACTCGAACTATTACTCAACAGAAAATAAAAGCTTTTGTTTCGGCTCATCGGGATAGAGATAGGAAAAAAAGGGATTTTCGCGGTTTGTGGATCAGCCGAATAAATGCAGTAATTGGTGAGAATAAAAAAAAAATATACTATAGTTATCATAATTTAATGTATAATCTGTACAAGAGGCAATTGCTCCTTAATCGTAAAATAGTTGCACAAATAGCTATATTAAAAGGGGATTGTCTGTTTATGATTGCCAACGAGATCATATAAAACTCTACTACCTTCCCAGAGACTGAACTCCGGGAAGGTAGTAGAGTTTTATATGATAAAAAAACCGAATTCATATCATAAAATCATCAAAATAACATCAAAATAAAATGAACAACCCGAATTGGATTGTCGTAGTTTTCGAACAAAACATCAATCCACATTTGATTTGAGTTTAGATTCAAATTTGAATTCAATTGAAGAGTAACTCTATTTTTTTTTTTTTAGACTGATAGTAGTAGTTCTAGTGGTCAACTCACCTTTTTCAAATTGTTTTTCATTATTAAGAAAAGGTAACGAAGATAAAATACGAGCTTGTTTTATAGCAATCGTAATTAATCGTTGTTGTTTTAAGGTCAATCTATTCACGCGTCTAGATAATATTTTTCCTTGTTCACTAATAAATCGACTAATTAAACTCATGTTTTTATAATCAATTCGATCCCCCGATTGAATCGGGGGCAAACGCCTACGAAAAGATCGCTTGGATTTAAGAAAGAGTCGCTTAGATTTATCCATGGTTTGTTTATTTCTATCCCGAAAATCCCAGTTCTTCCAAAAAAGATTTATTTTGTTTTATTTCTATTTTTACTACCTAACTTTTTATTTATATTTATATAAACTTTATATATATGTTATATAATATATATGTTATATATGAAATATATGTTCTATATTTATAGAATAAATATGAAAAATAGGTCATTTTTTTCATGTTCCCTTTGTTTGGGAGGGGAAGGGTAACACAGAAGCGATCAATTTTATCTATTTCTTTATCTCTGCATGAATCATATGTTTGTAACAACAGGGACAGAATTTTCTCAATTCCAATCGACTAGGCGTATTGTGTCGATTCTTTTGAGTAATATATCTGGAAATACCAGTGGATTCCTTATTAACACTATTTTGAGCACAATTGGTACATTCCAAAATAACCGTGACTCGGATATCTTTACCCTTGGCCATGAACCTCCTTTGGGTTTTTGATTCACTTAACTCTTCCATTTTTGGATTCGAAGAAGAAGAAAGGAACGAAAAAAGTAGAAGTTGATAATTCGAATCGCAGTGCAATATTTCAGTTTTCGTTTAAGTATCTTGTATAATATTGTTGCCTCCGCCCTAGCCATTTCATTTCCATTCCGGTCTCACTCTATTATTAATGGAAATGGAATTGAATTCAAAATTCCACATTTCAATTATAGAAAATTTTGAATTCAATTCCATTTCAGCTTGGGCTAGATTCCGAGTTTCGCTGAGGCCAAATCCACCTTTATTGTTTCTCTTTTCTAACTTATTAGAATAAAAAAAAAAAAAGAATAAAAAAAGAAGATAAGAAAAGGATTAATCACAGATATGGGGTTGGATCTCGAATCTTCTTCAACCCTTCCTGTGCCAATAACTAGAATGAAAAAAAGGGGAATATCAATGCATCTGGAAATAAACGATTGATCTCTATCAAGAGACCCGCCAAAGCCGCGAACCATAGAGTACTTATCACTGGTGCCACGGAGAGATATGTTTTTAGATCTCTCATTTAAAATCCTCCTTCTTTTTATTCTTTTCTTTATTGTAATTTGTAATACACAATCACATAGAAGAATATGATCAGATGGTCATTTAATTTATAACCACTTGTATTTGTTGGCAGAATTCCTAATTCAAATTGAAATGGACAATGATTCTTTAGATATTTTTTTTTTTTTTACAAAAAAAGAAGTCTATTTCTGCCCGAGCTTTCCCTAAAAATATTTTTCCGGTTTAGTTTCGGGAAATTTCCTATTTAATTGATTTATTTTTTCATACATATATATTCTTTTTTTTTTTTTTTTTTATTCTAATTATTATTATATTCTAAACATTCTATTTTTTAGTTAATTAAATATTTTTATTTTCTTCTATAGAATATTTTTCTTTTTCATATCCTTCCTTATAATATAGTTATAATATAGAATAGGAAACTAAAAAGAAAGAAAAAATGGCAGAATAATTGATATATATATATATATCAACAGAGAAAAGAAAAATATGGAAAACAAGACAAAGATTCTTTACAATGAATGACACTAGAAACCAATTGAAAGGGATGTAGCGCAGCTTGGTAGCGCGTTTGTTTTGGGTACAAAATGTCACGGGTTCAAATCCTGTCATCCCTATCTCTAACTATTACTTATCGACTTATCATCTGTATGAGCAGTAACAGGGGATCAATTGAGACCGATTCAGACATATACAATATCAATATATTGTAATATATTGATATTGTATATGTCTGAAAGATGTATTGGGGCCTCATAAAAAAATATTTTATTTAAATTATTTATTATTTATGAGAATAAAGCGCTCTTAGTTCAGTTCGGTAGAACGCGGGTCTCCAAAACCCGATGTCGTAGGTTCAAATCCTACAGAGCGTGATTCCATTCTTGTTAGATCGAGAATGACACTGAAATGAAATATTTAAACAGCAGTCTAAACTAAAGTCCGAATTTGACACCTCCTGGGGATTAGGATTAAAACAAAGAAATAGGAGGTCAATAAACAAAAGAGATGTTAATTAATTAAAGGTCCAACTGATCACCACGTCGGTATTGTAAATATGCAGTTACAAATAATCCAGCCAAAGTAATAGGAATGAGACCTAACACGATTCCAAATAGAAAAACTTCAATCATTTGAATTTGTTTGAAAGGGAAAAGGGGAGGAAATATCGATTCTTAAATATTAATCTGTACGACCAAGAATTGGAAATGGACACGGTAAGGAACTATAAAATATCAAAAAATTTCAAATCAAATAAGTCGTATTTTACTAAGACTTATAAATAGAACCGAGGTTATAGTTAAAGCTGCTAGTAGAAAACCAAAATAACTAGTTATAGTGGGCATAAAGAAGCTAAATGAAATATTTTCTTTTTTTATACATACATATGTTTATAAAGCATTTCCCTAAGTTTCCATTTATTTTTGGAAAAAATACGAAGATAAACAAAAACACCACTTGTAAGGTACAATTGAAAATTTTTGATTCATCAATACAATAAATTATTACAGACGACCAAAAATATAGTGACATAGGTAAGAAATCAATACATCATCTGTGACATCTACCCCCCTGTCCTGTGATTCGAAATCAACAGATTTATCGAGCAACTCGTGAGTTGAGTAAACTAATCTAATTAGAATATTTTTCATTTTAATTAGATTATAATATATAAATATTTTGATTTATTATTTATATTATATACAGATTTTATTTCTATTATAAAATAATCAAAATAATAATTAAATTAATATGAAAAAGAAAATAAAAACTTTGTTGTTTAATTTCATTCAACTTTAAATTAATATGGAAGAATATCTATTTGAACCCCCTTGTCTTTTATTTTTATTTTATCTAATTTGTTCTATTTTCCTTCTTCATTTTAGAACAAAAGAAGAGTGACCTTACCTTAGAATGTCCTTTCTTTTTTGACTTTCATTTTAATTCATTAGATTTAGTAGTCGGTTCCATTCTTCTCTAATATCTACAACGAGAATAAAGAGGCTATCAGATCACTCATGGGGTTCTGCAGTTTTTTTCTTTCCATTTTTTACTTTTAAT